CATAGGAAATAGCATAGTAGTATCCGATTCATGGGGATACAAAAAAGTGTTCTTAATACCAAAATGTGTAATAGTAATAAAGGGCCGCCTCATCTTTCTTACATTAATATCAATTGGATACGTCTTCTTCAACAAAAAAGAAATCCTTTCATTATTATTATTCATTGTTAATAAAGATAATAAACGAAATCTTTTTTGAATTCTTTTTTTCCCTTCTATATCCTTATCCTTACCCCATAGAGATATTGAATAAAACGAGTTGTTTGTTTTGCCGCTGTAATTTTGAAAATGAACATTTAAATATCCTTCAAAAGTAAGTAAATAGATCCGAAACATATAAAAAGCAGTTAATCCTGCTGTGAAAAAAGCTATTATTGCAAAAATCGGTGAATACAACCAACTATCATTAAGAATTTCATCTTTAGACCAAAAACAGGCAAGAGGTGGAATACCACAAAGGGAAAGTATACCTAAAAAAAAAGCAGTTTTTGTAATCGGCACATGTTTTGTTAAACCACCCATAAGAACCATATTCTGACTTTTATCTGGAGAATACCCAACAATTGCTTCCATTGAATGAATGATTGATCCAGACCCTAAAAACAACAATGCTTTCGAATAAGCATGAGTAATCAAATGAAATAAAGCAGCTCGGTAAGACCCAATACCGAGAGCTAACATCATATAACCCAATTGAGACATTGTGGAATAGGCTAAACTTCTCTTAATATCTTTTTGAGCAAGAGCTAAAGTAGCTCCTAATAGTAATGTTATTATACCTATCAAAGCTATTATATTCATTATGTAAGGTATAACTCTAAAAAGAGGAAGAAGCCGAGCTACAAGAAAAATTCCTGCGGCTACCATAGTAGCAGCATGTATAAGAGCTGAAATAGGAGTGGGTCCTTCCATAGCATCAGGTAACCATACCTGAAGGGGAAATTGAGCGGATTTAGCAATTGCACCAGAAAATAATAAGAGGGCACACAAAGTAACAAATAAAAAATTAACTTCATTATTATAAATCAAGTTATTGAATATCTCAAACAAATCCTGAAATTCGAAACTGCCTGTTATCCAATAAAGACCTAAAATTCCTAATAATAAACCAAAATCCCCTACACGATTAGTTACAAACGCTTTTTGACAAGCATTCGCTGCAATCGGTCGTGTAAACCAAAAACCTATTAATAGATAAGAACAGACTCCAACTAATTCCCAAAAAATATAAATTTGTATCAAATTAGAACTAGTCACTAATCCCAGCATTGAAGTATTGAAAAAACTCATATAAGCAAAAAATCTCAAATATCCTTGATCATGAGACATATAATTGTCACTATAAATAAGAACCAAAATTCCAACAGTAGTAATTAAGATTGACATAATAGAAGTAAGTGGATCGATCAAGTAGGTGAACTCTAAAGAAAAGTCATTATTGATGGTCCAAGACCATACATATTGATAGATATAACTGTTATTTATTTGCTGAATAGGCAGATTGGCTGAAAAAATCATAACTATACTTAACAATAAAACACTAGGAAAAGCCCACATGCGACGAAGATTTTTTGTTGCCTTCGGGAAAAGGAGAAGTCCCACTCCTATTAACATAGGAATTATAACTGGAATGAAAGGTATGATCCATGAATATTGATATGTATATTCCATAAAAATAAATAAATAAAAATCTTTTATTCTTAATTAACTGTTTCTGATTCACCAGCTCTTATTTTTTTTTTGAAAGGAATCAGTTAATAAAAAAATTAAGATATATAAAACTAAAATAAAATTTTATATTCTTAATTATTATAAATCTTTTCCAAATACTTCAAACAAAACAAGATATTTCAAATCAAGAAGTTTGAATTGGTCAAATGAGATGACCAAGCTACTATTGAAAAATAAATACTTACTCTTTTTTTTAAGTAAGATTTTATGAAGCTACAAAAAATAAAAATTTCAATTATTATTACAATTTACATAATACAATATTTTAACAATATTTTAATCTCGGGAGAGAGTAAGGACAAATAATTACACCAAAAAGAGTATTTTATTTTGATATGATTCATAAAAGACAGACACAGTCCATACATAACTTAACTCAAGGAAATAAGAACTGTTTTTTTTAGTTCGTTTATTCAGAATCATTAACCAATGCAGTTTTGAATTGATTGAAGGAATTACTAAAAAAAAATGACTTTTCTTTAGAAAAAAATGATGTATACTTTAACACATTAACTGCAAGTCTCATTTGAATTTGAAAATCTTAATTAGGTGCACTCTTTTTTCAAGTTTGGCTAATTAAGCAATTAAAAAAAAAATAAAGGGAATTAAGGATTGGTTTCTTAAACTTTTTGATGTATTTTATTACATGTATAAATATAGCACGATGAAAATAAACAATAAACAATATAAAGGAACAACCGCTTTGGTTTATATTTTTTCTTTTTTTATGACGAGAGTCTAATTTAGACTATAAATAGATAATTAGATAGTAAGTAAAGAACAATTGGTTTTGAACAATAGATGTCTTTCACATCCAACTAGAGAAATGAATACTCTATCATAATTTTTTAATGGCAGTTCCAAAAAAACGCACTTCTATATCAAAAAAACGAATTCGTAAAAATATTTGGAAAATGGAGGGGTATTGGGTAGCATTGAAAGCTTTTTCGTTAGCGAAATCTCTTTCTACAGGGAATTCAAAAAGTTTTTTGTACAATAAGAAATAAATAAATAATTAATGGAATAATCTGAATCTATCTCTGACTCTAAAAAAAGTCTAGTTTCATTTTTAATTTCGTTTCTAATTTTTTAATTTATATATTATATATAATAATTATTAATTATACTTAAAAACTAAAAAAAAGAAAAAAGAAAAAAAAGTAATGATTCCCATTCCTTAATGTTTTGAATGGATAAATATTAAATTGAATTCATTTTGCCATTATGTTATGTAAAATAATTCTTATTTTGTATACTTAATACTTAAATTTTTAAAATGATATTCTTTTTTGTTTGACAAAAAAAAGAATAAATACAAGATATAAAGTTTCAACTGTCTTTTTAGTAAAGTTTTGTCTTTTTTATATTTATTTATTATATTTATATAATATATATTTATATAATATATACTATTTTTTATAGAACAACAAATATAAGATCTTTAATCCAAATTCAAATTAATGAGTTGTTGAAACTCATTTTTTTTTAGTTTCAAACTTGTTTTGTAATTTTCTGAACAATCATTTTAAACAATAATTATCAATATATATACTCCTTATCCTTATATATACCTTATATACCTCGTATAAAATATCCATTGATAAAAGCTTCTTGTCCCATTTAGGTGGATATTTTATACGAGAAATGTATCAATTTTGGTCATCAAAAAAAATGGATCCTATAGTTGCTTGGGCTGGGGAAGATAGATCAATATATGTATTAAGTATTAATTTTTAACGGGTTATTCTAATTTGAAGTAGGGTCCAATTACGATAGAAATCAAAACTCTTTTTTTATATGATACGCCCAATACCTAACCCAAACCCAATTTAATTAATTTATTAATGTTAAGTTAAATAAACTTAACACTCTAAATATTAAATCAAACAAATAATAAAAAATCATGAATTTAAATGTTTCCTATAAAACTAAAAAATATTGAATGATTGAGTACTTTAACCTAGACGATTAAATAAGAATAGGTTATTATGATTTCGAACAAGCCGCTATGGTGAAATCGGTAGACACGCTGCTCTTAGGAAGCAGTGCTAGAGCATCTCGGTTCGAGTCCGAGTGGCGGCATGGCATCTTATAAAAGAGTAAGTCCTATAATAAATTCAATTCCCAATTTCCATTCCTATAATTTCGAGAATCCCCCCCCCCTTTTTTATTTATTTTAAATTTTTTTATGATATTTTCAAGTTTAGAGCATATATTAACTCATATATCCTTTTCGGTTGTTTCAATTGTAATTTCAATTCGTTTGATAATCTTATTAATTAATGAAAGCGCAGGACTATATGATTCATCAGAAAAGGGCATAAAAACTACTTTTGTCTGTATAACAGGATTATTAGTTACTCGTTGGATTTATTCGAGACATTTACCCTTAAGTGATTTATACGAATCATTAATTTTTCTTTCGTGGAGTTTGTCCATTATTTGTATGGTTCCGTATTTCAAAAAAAATATAAACCATTTAAGCGCAATAACCGCGCCAAGTATTATTTTTACCCAAGGCTTTGCTACTTCTGGTTTTTTAACTGAAACACATCAATCCGTAATATTAGTACCCGCTCTACAATCTCATTGGTTAATGATGCACGTAAGTATGATGGTATTGGGTTATGCAGCTCTTTTATGTGGATCATTATTATCAGTAGCTCTTATAGTCATTACATTTCGAAAAGTCATAAGGGCTTTTGAGAAAAAGAATAATGATTCATTTTCATTTGATGCTATCCAATACATGAATGAAAGAAACAACGTTTTATGGAACATTTCTTTGATCTCTTCTAGGAATTATTATAGATCTCAATTGATTCAACAATTGGATCATTGGAGTTATCGTATTATTGGTATAGGGTTTATCTTTTTAACCATAGGTATTCTTTCGGGAGCAGTATGGGCAAATGAGGCATGGGGCTCATATTGGAATTGGGATCCGAAGGAAACTTGGGCATTTATTACTTGGACCATATTCGCGATTTATTTACATATTCGAACAAATAAAAATTTTGAAGGTGTAAATTCCGCAATTGTAGCCTCGATGGGATTTCTTATAATTTGGATATGCTATTTTGGGGTCAATCTATTAGGAATAGGGCTACATAGTTATGGTTCATTTACACTAACGTCTAACTGAAGAAAGGACCTAACGAACACAAGCAAACATGGGACAGCATATATATAAGAAAACATTGTGTAAGCCTTCGAGAACCTTTTGAATCACTACTTTGATTCAAAAGGTTCTTACAAAGGCCAAACAAATCTGGTTAAAAGTCTAATTCATTTTTTTATTTTTAACTTAAGTTAAAGTTAAACTTAAGAGAAGAAAATTATTATTTTATTGTTTTTTTTAATTGTACAACGAATTTTTTAAAACATCCTAATATTATTTATTATTATAGTATATTATTAGTATAGGATTGCTGTTTGATTTTTTATTTTATTCATGAAAATTATCTATAAAAATAGATAGATATAATATCTTCGACCTTGTCAACTGATAGTGAGAAAACGAAATCCGGATAAATACCAATACCTATTACAGGTAAAAGGATAGAGATCGAAACAAATAACTCTCGCGGTCCAGAATCAAAAAAAGAAGAGTTTGGAGCATTAAAAAACTTGTATCCATAGAACATTTGGCGTAACATAGATAATGAATAAATAGGAGTTAATATCATTCCAATTGCCATTACAAATGTAATTAGTATTTTTGTTATTAAAACAAATTTTTGGCTGGTAATTAGTCCCAAAAATACTATTAATTCTGCAACAAAACCACTCATCCCCGGTAATGCAAGGGAAGCCATCGATAAGATACTGAAAGTCGTGAATATTTTTGGAACCGGGATCGCCATTCCGCCCATTTCGTCGAGATAAACAAGACGTATTCTATCAAAACTCGTTCCCGCCAAGAAAAAAAGTGCAGCGCCAATAAAGCCATGAGAGATTATTTGTAAAATGGCTCCATTGAGGCCCATATCACTTATAGAGCCAATTCCTATAATTATGAAACCCATATGAGATATGGAGGAATAGGCTATTCTTTTTTTTAAATTACGTTGACCGGGAGATGCTGAAGCTGCATAGATTATTTGAATTGTGCCTACTATAATCAACCAGGGAGCAAATAGAGAATGGGCGCGGGGCAATAATTCCATATTAATCCGAACCAATCCATACGCTCCCATTTTTAATAAAATTCCGGCTAGAAGCATACAAGTACTGTAATGTGCCTCTCCATGGGTGTCTGGTAACCATGTATGTAAAGGTATAATTGGTGATTTGACAGCAAAAGCAATAAGAAATCCAATATAGAATATTATTTCCAGTGCTACTGGATAAGATTGATTAGCTGATGTTTCAAAATTTAATGTTGGTTCATTGGAACCATATAAACCGATACCCAGAACTCCTATTAATAAAAAAACGGAACTTCCCGCAGTGTACAAAATAAACTTTGTGGCTGAATACAAACGTTTCTTTCCCCCCCACACGGATAGAAGTAGATAAACGGGAATTAATTCTAACTCCCACATGATGAAAAAGAGTAAAAGGTCTCGAGAAGAAAATGATCCTATTTGGCCGCTATACATTGCTAACATCAGGAAATGGAATAATCGGGAATCTCGAGTAACCGGCCGAGCCGCTAAAGTAGCTAAAGTGGTGATAAATCCTGTCAGCAAAATAGGTCCTATAGAAAGTCCATCTATTCCCAATCTCCAGTAAAAATCAAAAAGATTGATCCATTTAGAATCCTCCGTCAGTTGCATTAATCGATCGTCCAATTGGAAATGATAATAGAAGGCATAAGTTATTAGAAGGAGTTCCAGAACGCATATAAATATAGTATACCCTCTTATTACCTTATTTCCTCTATGAGGGAGAAAGAAAATTAAAGAACCCGCGAATATTGGCAAAACTACCAATATTGTTAACCAAGGAAAATAATTCGTAGTAAAAACAAGATACACTTGGACCAGAAAAATCCCCCTGCTCGAAAAAAGATATTCTATTTTTTTATTTTCTTTTTTCGAGCAGGGGGATTTTTGTCGGTAAAAAAAATGAATGTATTCAGGTGGGATTTGTGAAAGGAATCAATAAGCTAGGCCCATGCTTCGAGTTGTTTCATGCCATAAATAAACTCGAACACTCAAGTAATCCGTTGGACAGGCGGATTCACATCTCTTACAACCAACACAGTCTTCTGTTCTTGGAGCAGAAGCAATTTGTTTAGCTTTACATCCGTCCCAAGGTATCATTTCTAATACATCTGTGGGGCAGGCTCGGACACATTGAGTACACCCTATACACGTATCATAAATCTTTACTGAATGTGACATTGGATATATAAATTTTTGAACATCATAAGTTTTCGATCTAGTAAACTTGTAAATGAATTATACATATATTTAGTATTTAGACACCAGATGAATCAATGATTTACCAGAATTTTTATAATTAATCTGCTCCCGGATCGGCTCATGCGAGAGGTCCAAGATCCTTTGATTTATTGCATTTTTTGTAAACACGATCAATACGTTATGTACCATCCATGTTAATTCGACTATATAAATATTATAATTTATATGATTAATACTGCTTATTAATACATAATACAATACTACTTATTCAACAAATTTGATTGATTGATACGAGTTGATTTTCTGTTACGATAAATTGCGGAAACAATAGCTGGCCCAATAGCTGCTTCAGCGGCTGCAATAGCTATAACAAAAATTGAAAAAATATTTCCTTTTA